AAGTGATCGCCGAGATTCGCGCTGGAACATCTACTTTGAATTTTAAAGAAAGAGTTCGAAAACATATTTATTCTGACTCAGAGGGAGAAATGCACTGGAGTACCGACGTGTACCATGCACCTGAATATACATACGGGAATGTTCATCTCTTACCAAAAACAAGCCATTTATGGATATTATCGGGGGACCCGTGCAGATCTAATAGAGTGCCTTTTTCCCTCCACAGGGATCAAGATCAAATGAATGTTCATTCTCTTTCTGTCGAACAGAGATATTTTTCTGGCCTCTCAGTGACTAATGATCGAGTGAGACACAAATTGTTTAGTTCGGATCCTTTCGGTAAAAAAGTAGATAGGAGTTTTGATTATTCAAGATCAGATCGAATCATATCCAACGGCCATTGGAATTTCATATACTCTGCCATTCTCTACGAGAATTCTGATTTATTGGGGAAGAGGCGAAGAAATAGATTCATCCTCCCATTCCAATATGATCAAGAACGAGAGAAAGAACTAATGTCCTGTTCTGGTATCTCAATTGAAATACCCATAACTGGTATTTTACGTAAAAATAGTATTCTTGCTTATTTCGATGATCCCCAATACAAAAGAAGCAATTCAGGAATTACTAAATATGGTACCATAGAGGTGGATTTCATCCTAAAAAAAGAAGATTTGATTGAATATCGAGGAGCAAAAGAATTTAGGCCGAAATACCAAATGAAAGTAGATCGCTTTTTTTTCATTCCCGAAGAAGTGCATATTTTACCCAGATCTTCGTCAATAAAGGTACGGAACAATAGTATCATTGGAGTAGGTACACGAATCGCTTTAAATACAAGAAGCCAAGTAGGTGGATTGGTCCGAGTGGAGAGAAAAAAGAAAAAGATTGAATTGAAAATATTTTCTGGAAATATACATTTTCCCGGAGAGACAGATAAAATATCTCGGCATAGCGGCATCTTGATACCACCAGAAACGGGAGAAAAAAATTCTAAGGACTCAAAAAAATTGAAAAATTGGATCTATGTCCAACGGATTACACCCATCAAGAAAAAGTATTTTGTTTTGGTTCGGCCTGTAGTCACATATGAAATAGCCGATGGCGTAAATTTAGCAACGCTTTTCCCCCAGGATCTGTTGCAGGAAAGAGATAATGTGCAACTCCGAGTTGTCAATTATATCCTTTATGGAAATGGCAAACCCATTCGAGGAATCTCTCACACAAATATTCAATTAGTTCGAACTTGTTTAGTATTGAATTGGGACCAAGGACAAAATAGTTCTATAGAAGAAGTCCATGCTTCCTTTGTTGAAGTAAGGACAAATGATCTGATTCGAAATTTCATAAGAATTGACTTAGTTAAGTCCCCTATTTCGTATACCGGAAAAAGGGATGATAGGGGAGATTCGGGATTGAATCTCGATAATGGATCAGATCGCACCAATATTAATCCTTTTTACGCCAAGGCGAAGATTCAATCACTTACCCAACAGCAGGGGACTATTCATATGTTGCTGAATAAAAATAAGCAATGCCAATCCTTTCTAATTTTGTCATCATCTAATTGTTCTCGAATTGGTCCATTCAATGGTTCCAAATCTCTCAGTGTGAGAAAAAAATCAATTAAAGAAGATTCCACGATTGCTATTAGCAATTTGTTAGGCCCCCTGGGTACTGTATTTAAAATTGCGAATTTTTATTCATCTTGTTGCTTAATAACTTATAATCAGATCTTGTTAAATAAATATTTGCGACTTGAGAATTTAAAACAGACTTTCCGAGCCATTCAATATTATTTAATAGATGAAAATTGGGGAATTTACAATTGCGATCCATTTAGTAACATCATTTTTAATCCATTCGATTTAAATTGGTGCTTTCTCCATCTCAATTATTGTGAGAAGACATCCACAACAATTAGCCTTGGGCAGTTTATTTGTGAAAATGTATGTATATCCAAATATGGACCGCGCATAAAATCCGGTCAAGTTATAATTGTTCATGTTGACTCCTTAGTAATAAGATCGGCTAAGCCTCATTTGGCCACTCCGGGAGCAACCGTTCATGGCCATTATGGAGAAATTATTTATGAAGGAGATACATTAGTTACATTTATATATGAAAAATCGAGATCGGGTGATATAACGCAGGGTCTTCCAAAAGTGGAACAGGTGTTAGAAGTGCGCTCAATTCATTCAATATCGATGAACTTAGAGAAGAGGGTTGAAGGTTGGAACAAACATATAACAAAAATTATTGGAAATCCTTGGGGATTTTTAATTGGAGCTGAGCTAACCATAGCGCAAAGTCGTATTTCTTTGGTTAATAAGATCCAAAAGGTTTATCAATCCCAGGGGGTGCAGATCCATAATAGGCACATAGAAATTATTGTACGTCAAATAACATCAAAAGTGTTAGTTTCAGAAGATGGAATGTCTAATGTTTTTTCACCCGGAGAACTAATCGGATTGTTGCGAGCGGAACGGACAGGGCGCGCTTTAGAAGAAGCAATCTGTTACCGAGCTATTTTATTGGGAATAACGAAGGCATCTCTAAATACTCAAAGTTTCATATCCGAAGCGAGTTTTCAAGAAACCGCTCGAGTTTTGGCAAAAGCCGCTCTACGAGGTCGTATTGATTGGTTGAAAGGCCTGAAAGAGAATGTAGTTCTGGGGGGTATGATACCTGTTGGTACCAGATTTAAAGGATTAGTGCATCGTTCTAGGCAACACAACAACATTACTTTGGAAACCAAAAAGAAGAATTTATTCGAGGGTAAAATAAGAGATCTTTTTTTCCACCACAGAGAATTATTGGGTTTTTGCATACAAAATACTTTCCATGATACAGCAGAACAATCATTTACAGGATTTAATGATTCCTAATAAGAGCATATTCATTCTTTTTAACTTTTAACTATATATGGTATGTATGGGCCGGTCATTTGATTTGTTAATAAAGATAATAACGAATAGAAAGTAATTAACGACTTGGACCGTGTATCAACGGCCAATCCACGGCAGAAGGTTCCGTCGGAACAATTATTTTTTTTTCAAGGTCCCTTGTTTCTTAAAAATAAAAAAAAAAAAAAGATAAAGTGTGGGGGGAAATGACAAGAAGATACTGGAACATCAATTTAGAAGAGATGATGGAAGCGGGAGTGCATTTTGGTCATGGTACTAGGAAATGGAATCCTAGAATGGCACCTTACATCTCGGCAAAGCGTAAAGGTATTCATATTACAAATCTTACTAGAACTGCTCGTTTTTTGTCAGCAGCTTGTGATTTAGTTTTTGATGCAGCAAGTAGGGGAAAGAACTTTTTAATAGTTGGTACCAAAAGTAAAGCTGCGGATTCAGTAGCAGCAGCTGCAATAAGGGTTCGGTGTCATTATGTTAATAAAAAATGGCTAGGGGGTATGTTAACAAATTGGTCTACTACAGAAACGAGACTTCATAAGTTCAGGGACTTGAGAGTAGAGGCGGGGAAACTCAAACGTCTCCCGAAAAGAGACGCTGCAATGTTGAAGAGACAATTATCTCACTTGCAAAAATATCTAGGTGGGATCAAATATATGACGGAGTTACCCGATATTGTAATCATCGTTGATCAGCAAGAAGAATATACCGCTCTTCGAGAATGTCTCACTTTGGGTATTCCAACAATTTGTTTAATCGATACAAATTGCGACCCGGATCTCGCAGATATTTCGATTCCAGCCAACGATGACGCTATAGCTTCAATCCGATTGATTCTTAACAAATTAGTATCCGCAATTAGTGAGGGTCGTTCTAGCTATATAAGAAATCGTTGATTAATAATAAGATTAAGATAAGTCAATAACTTTGGGAACTCCATAGATTGATTGAATCGGTTACCATTCCTGAATCTCAAAAAAGAGATAAAAATTGATGGGGATACTCTGTGATTCCTTGGCACCTGAAATATACGATTAAAGCCAAAGTAGGCGAGTCGAGAAAGAGATGGTTGAATCTGAATCAAAATAATTCCTTTTTAAGTTCTATTTCTGTTAGAGGGTAATATGAATTTTCTACCATGTTCCATAAGCACACTAAGGGATATATACGATATATCTGGTGTGGAAGTAGGCCAACATTTCTATTGGCAAATAGGGGTTTTCCAAGTCCATGCCCAAGTACTTATCACTTCTTGGGTCGTAATTGCTATCTTATTAGGTTCAGCTGCTATAGCTGTTCGGAATCCACAAACCGTTCCAACCGACGGGCAGAATTTTTTCGAATATATCCTTGAATTCATTCGAGACTTGAGCAAAACTCAGATTGGAGAAGATTATGGCTCCTGGGTTCCCTTTATTGGAACTATGTTTCTATTTATTTTTGTTTCTAACTGGTCGGGTGCTCTTTTACCTTGGAAAATCATACAGTTACCTCATGGAGAGTTAGCAGCACCTACGAATGATATAAATACTACTGTTGCTTTAGCTTTACCCACATCAGTGGCATATTTCTATGCGGGTCTTACCAAAAAAGGGTTGGGTTATTTCGGTAAATACATTCAACCAACTCCAATACTTTTACCAATTAACATCCTAGAAGATTTCACAAAACCTTTATCACTTAGTTTTCGACTTTTCGGGAATATATTGGCTGATGAATTAGTAGTTGTTGTTCTTGTTTCTTTAGTACCTTCAGTAGTTCCTATACCTGTCATGTTCCTTGGATTATTCACAAGCGGGATTCAAGCTCTTATTTTTGCAACCTTAGCCGCGGCTTATATAGGTGAATCCATGGAGGGTCATCATTGACTAGCTTTCAAAAAAAAAAAAAGCTTATCCCAATCCCAACTCCCGAGTGTCTCAAGATAATTTACTGGGGGAACACGATATATCCAAAAAGGGCATGTATGGTCTAGAGTAGGAACAAAAAAGATGTACGATATTGGGGAATTGTAAAAAAAAAAAAGGAAAGAGATCTAAAAGATCTTTTTCCTAAGATTCACTTTTGGTCCATTTATGTTACGTCTCTCTAATCAATATTCTATAATTCTATAATATGATCATATTTGTTCAGGCAATTACTAGATTTTCATAATTTAACTAAGAATTGTTATCTTATCTGTGCGCCTAAAACAACTAAAAAAAAAAGAGTATGTTCTATAGAAACAATCATTCCGTTTTTATTTGATTTGATTCAATTTGATTCAACGATTGATCAAAGTTGTCATTAATTGCAATCAAATCTTTATACGTAATGATTCGGGCTGACGATCCCGTCTATTTATATTCATGCAGGAGTCGAGATAATGTAAAAGTAAGAGAAGAGTTTACAAGCAAATAAGATTCATAAAAAAGTTGATTAGGGGGTCGTGCTGAGCTAGGTATGGATATATATATATGTAATGGCTATAAGCCAATTCCTGTGTATGTTTCGAAGCATGATTCTATTCTTCGGCTAGAATTCAATTCAACAGCATAAAGAATGGTTTACGTTATGGAAGAAACACATGTATATGTGATATTAGATATTCATTAATTGTCTATATATAGATTATACATACAAATAAAATAAATATATATAAATATTAAAAATATTAAAATAGAATATATTTTTTATTTATTATTATTTATTTTATATTTATATATATTATATATTTATTCTTTTACCATACCATCCTACTGAATTAAAATTCAATAGGAGTTCTTCCGTTTTATCTGTGACCGGGGATTGAATGAATAAACAGATGAAGTCAAGCATATAGAGGAGAACGTGCCAAGAATAAAGTGGCTTAGAACAAAGAAATGGAATAACTAGAATCCTTTGGATTTACAAAGACTACACGGTAGAAATTATAAAGGAGATATTGAAGTCGTTCTGCTAATTCTGGAATATTATTACCTCAATTCACTTTTCAGTTCTTATCTTAGTTACTTCGCCCGAATGGGTCTTTGAAATAATAAAATAAGTAATGATTCATTGGTTGATTGTATCATTAACCATTTCTTTATTTTGGTGTGAGGAGCTTACTATGAATCCACTGATTTCCGCCGCTTCTGTTATTGCTGCTGGGTTGGCTGTAGGGCTTGCTTCTATTGGACCTGGGGTTGGTCAAGGTACTGCTGCGGGCCAAGCCGTAGAAGGTATCGCGAGACAACCGGAAGCAGAGGGTAAAATACGAGGTACTTTATTACTTAGTCTGGCTTTTATGGAAGCTTTAACAATTTATGGGCTAGTCGTGGCATTAGCGCTTTTATTTGCGAATCCTTTTGTTTAATCCCATAAATATTTAAAATACGTACTCATTTTCTTATTTTTTTGCTGTGTACTTGCCTCTTGCTTCTTAGAATTAGATCAACACTTCACCCCTATCATCTAATCACTTGTTGATCTAATCACTTGTTCGTTGAAACAATACCCCGGGGAAGGACTAATTTGAGGATGAGGAATTTGCGAATCCACTCGCTTTCTTCCTTCCCGCCCTTAATGGAAGGGAAANCCCCCCCCCCCCCCCCTTTTTTTTTTAGATTAGGATGGAGCAAACGCAATTGACATGAGGCCTGGGCCCTAGGCCTAATAAGTGTCTTATTCAGAACTTCCATAATCCATAATAAGAGCTCAATCAAACAAAACACAAGGGATGAGGTGATACAAAAAGAACTCCGTTTGATTTTCTTAGTCCTATCTATTTCTTAGTCCTATCTATATCTATAAGAGGAGATCATATGAAAAATGTAACTGATTCTTTCTTTTACTTGGGTCATTGGCCATCCGCCGGGAGTTTCGGGTTTAATACCGATATTTTAGCAACAAATCCAATAAATCTAAGTGTAGTGCTTGGTGTATTGATCTTTTTTGGAAAGGGAGTGTGTGCGAGTTGTTTATTTCAAGAATAGGTTGGATCCAACCAGCTGCATTTTTCTGCATTTTTTTTTTTTAATTAAATAAAATTAAAAAAATAAGAAAGAAAGGTGCACGATCTCAACGAATTACTTCTGAATAAATTAAGAAATCATATGTAAGAACCATAGCATTTCGTGATTCATTGGTAAATCAACTTTGATTCTCTATTAGCCAATAATGCGGGCCCATTAACATGGTTAAAGGTAAACCCTTTGAAGTCGAGGCACAAGAAGGTACTCTTTCTACCACTATGCTAGTAGGAGATGGTTTCAAAATTGATAGTTGGTAATTTATCTGATATAGAACACTCATATCGATAAAATAATTTGAAACGTTTACTGGAAAACGGGTTTCGCACACTTTTTATTCAATGCCGAATTGACGACCTATATATAAATATAAAAGAAGATAAATTTTTTGGATTTGAAGAAAAAAAAAAAAAATGAATAAAAAATTTAAAATAACTAAAAAAGAAACAACTTTGCTGGCAATTACAGATTTTTTGTCTGGGCAAGTCGGAAGAGCCCTCTTAATATTCTGGTTTTGTATCAGTTTCAATGTCTTGGAATGGAATACGAACAGAGCGGAGAGGGTAGGCTCATCAACATCAATTAAAAGA